AAAAATTTTTGTTCAAACCCTAATTGGTCGTGTATTAGCAGACGATATATATATGGGGATACGATGCATTGCCGCTCGAAATCAAGATATTGGGATTGGACTTGCCAATCGATTCATAACCTTTCGAGCACAACCAATATATATTCGAACCCCTTTTACTTGCAGGAATACATCTTGGATCTGTCAATTATGTTATGGCAGAAGCCCCACTCACGGCGACCTGGTCGAGTTGGGGGAAGCCATAGGTATTATTGCGGGTCAATCAATTGGGGAACCGGGGACTCAACTAACATTAAGAACTTTTCATACGGGTGGAGTATTCACAGGCGGTACTGCCGAACATGTACGAGCTCCTTCTAATGGAAAAATAAAGTTCAATGAGTATTTGGTTCATCCCACACGTACCCGTCATGGGCATCCTGCTTTTCTATGTTCTATAGACTTGTATGTAACTATTGAGAGTCGGGATATTATACATAGTGTGAATATTCCACCAAAAAGTTTGATTTTAGTTCAAAATGATCAATATGTAGAATCTGAACAAGTGATTGCCGAGATTCGTGCCGGAACGTCTACTTTTCATTTTAAAGAGAGGGTTCGAAAACATATTTATTCTGAATCAGAGGGAGAAATGCACTGGAGTACTGATGTCTACCACGCACCTGAATATACATATAGTAATGTTCATCTATTACCAAAAACAAGTCATTTATGGATATTAGCGGGGGGTCCGTGCAGATCCAGTATAGTGTCTTTTTCGCTTCACAAGGATCAAGATCAAATGAATGTTCATTCTTTTTCTGTCGACGAAAGATATAGCTCTGACCTCTCAATTACTAAGGATCGAGTAAGACATAAATTGTTGGATCCTTCTGGTACTCGTAAAAAATATAGGGAAATTCTTGATTATTCAAGACTTGATCGAATTATATCCAATGGTCATTGGAATTTCATATACCCTTCGATTCTCCAAGAGAATTCTGATTTCTTGGCGAAAAGACGAAGAAATAGATTTCTCATCCCATTACAATACGATCAAGAACGAGAGAAAGAATTAATACCCTCTTTTGGTATTTCGATTGAAATACCCATAAATGGTATTTTACGTAGAAATAGTATTCTTGCTTATTTTGATGATCCACGATACAGAAGAAAGAGTTCGGGAATTACTAAATATTGGACCGCGGAGGTGGATTCAATAGTCAAAAAAGAAGATTTGATTGAGTATCGAGGAGCAAAAGAATTGAGTCCGAAATACCAAATGAAAGTGGATCGGTTTTTTTTTATTCCCGAAGAGGTGCATATCTTACCCGGATCTTCGTCTATAATGGTCCGGAACAATAGTATCATTGGAGTAGATACACAACTCGCTTTAAATACAAATACAAGAAGCCGAGTAGGTGGATTAGTCCGAGTGGAGAGAAAAAAAAAAAGTATTGAACTGAAAATCTTTTCTGGAGATATTCATTTTCCCGGAGAGACGGATAAGATATCCAGACACAGTGGCATTTTGATACCACCAGGAACGGAAAAAAAAAATTCTAAGGAATCAAAAACAAAATACAAAAATGGGATCTATGTCCAACGGATCACACCTATCAAAAAAAAGTATTTTGTTTTGGTTCGACCCGTAGTCACATATGAAATAGCTGATGGGATAAATTTAGCAAAACTTTTCCCTCAAGATCTATTGCAGGAAAAAGAAAATGTCCAGCTTAGAGTTGTCAATTATATCCTTTATGGAAATGGAAAGTCAATTCAAGGAATTTATCACACAAGTATTCAATTAGTTCGGACTTGCTTAGTATTGAATTGGGACCAAGAAAAAAAGGGTTCTATGGAAGAGGTTCATGCTTCCTTTGTTGAAGTAAGGGCAAATGATCTGATTCGTGATTTCATAAGAATTGAATTAGTCAAGTCTACTATTTCATATACCGAAAAAAGGTACGATACGGCAGGTTCGGGATTGATTCCTGATAATGGATTAGATCGCACCAATATCAATCCTTTTTATTCCAAAGTGAAGATTCCAGTAGTTACCCAGCATCAAGGAACTATTGGTACGTTGTTGAATCGAAATAAGGAAGGCCAATCTTTGAGAATTTTGTCATCATTCAATTGTTTTCGAGTTGGTCCATTCAACGGTTCGAAATATAACAATGTGGCAAAAGAATCGAATCCCATAACTCCAATTAGGGGTTTGTTGGGTCCCTTAGGTGCAATAGTACCTAAAATAGTGAACTTTTATTCATCTTACCATTTAATAACTCATAATCAGATCTTGTTAAACAAATATTGGCTACTTGACAATTTTAAACAGACTTTCCCAGTACTTGAAGTACTTAAATACTGTTTAATAGATGAAAATAGGAGGATTTATAATCCCAGTCCATGCAATAACATCATTTTGAATCCATCCCATTTGAATTGGTGCTTTCTACATTACAATTATTGTGAAGAGACATCCACAATAATTAGCATTGGACAATTTATTTGTGAAAATATATGTCTATTTAAATATGGACCACACATACAAAAATCTGGTCAAATTTTCATAGTTCATGTTGACTCTTTAATTATAAGATCAGCTAAGCCTTATTTGGCCACTCCAGGAGCGACTGTTCATGGACATTATGGAGAAACCCTTTCTGAAGGAGATACATTAGTTACATTTATATATGAAAAATCCCGATCTGGTGACATAACGCAAGGTCTTCCAAAAGTGGAACAAATCTTAGAAGTGCGCTCGATTGGTTCAATATCGATGAACCTTGAAAGGAGAGTTGAAGGTTGGAACGAGCGTATACCAAGAGTTCTTGGAATTCCTTGGGGATTCTTAATTGGAGCTGAACTAACCATAGCCCAAAGTCGTATCTCTTTGGTTAATAAGATCCAAAAGGTTTATCGATCCCAGGGGGTACAGATCCATAATAGACATATAGAGATTATTGTACGGCAAGTAACATCAAAAGTGTTGGTTTCAGAAGATGGAATGTCTAATGTTTTTTTACCTGGAGAACTAATCGGATTGTTGCGAGCGGAACGAGCAGGGCGTGCTTTAGATGAAGCAATCTGTTATCGGGCAATTTTATTGGGAATAACGAGGGCTTCTCTGAATACTCAAAGTTTCATATCCGAAGCAAGTTTTCAAGAAACTGCTAGAGTTTTGGCAAAAGCTGCTCTACGGGGTCGTATTGATTGGTTGAAGGGTCTGAAAGAAAATGTTATTTTGGGGGGGATTATCCCTGTCGGTACTGGATTCAAAAAATTAGTGCACCGTTCAAAGCAAGACATTCATTTGGAAATAAAAAAGAAAAATCTATTCGAGTTGGAAATGAGAGATATTTTGTTACACCATAGAGAATTTTTTTGTTCTTGCGCCCCAAGCAATTTCTATGACACACCAGAAAAATCATTTAAGCGAATTCATAATTCTTAAGGAGATATTTTTCTTTTTACTTTACTAGTTATTGGTTGGGTACTAAATAAAATGAAGAAATTAAGTTAAGTAATAAAAAAAAAATTAATGGTTTGGGCTGTGTATCAACGGCCAATTCCGGCAGAAGGTTCCGTAGGAACAATTATTTATTTGTTTATTTGTTAAAAAAAAAAGAAAGCGTGGGAAAGATGACAAGAAGATATTGGAACATCCATTTGGAAGAGATGATGGAAGCAGGAGTTCATTTTGGTCATGGTACTAAGAAATGGAATCCTAGAATGGCCCCTTACATCTCTGCAAAGCGTAAAGGTATTCATATTATAAATCTCACTAGAACTGCTCGTTTTTTATCGGAAGCCTGCGATTTAGTTTTTGATGCAGCAAGTCGAGGAAAAAACTTCTTAATTGTTGGTACCAAAAATAAAGCAGCGGATTTAGTAGCATCAGCTGCAATAAGGGCTCGATGTCATTATGTTAATAGAAAATGGCTCGGCGGTATGTTAACTAATTGGTCCACTACGGAAACGAGACTTCATAAGTTCAGAGACTTAAGAGCAGAACAAAAGATGGGGAAACTCAACCGTCTCTCTAAAAGAGATGCAGCAATGTTGAAGAGAAAATTATCTACTTTGCAAACATATCTGGGCGGGATCAAATATATGACTGAATTGCCCGATATTGTAATAATCGTTGATCAGCAAGAAGAATATACAGCTCTTCGAGAATGTGTCATTTTGGGAATTCCGACGATTTGTTTAATCGATACAAATTGTGACCCAGATCTCGCAGATATTTCGATTCCAGCCAACGATGACGCTATAGCTTCAATCCGATTGATTCTTAACAAATTGGTATCCGCAATTTGTGAGGGCCGTTCTAGCTATATAAGAAGTCGTTGATTATGTTATGATTAAGAATAATAATAATAAGATTAGTTAATTATTTTGATTTATTGGATCGGTTACTATATCTTGTCTTTCATTTTTTAAAAGAGATAAAATGGGATATTGATATTATGTTATGTGATTTCTTGGTATCCTAACTATATGATTAATGATGAAAGTAGATGAGTCGAGAAAGGGATGGTTGAATCAAAATAATTCTTTTTTTCAGTTCGATTTCTGTCAGAGGACAATATGAATGTTATACCATGTTCCATTAAAACACTCAAAGGGTTATACGATATATCAGGTGTAGAAGTAGGCCAACATTTATATTGGCAAATAGGAGGTTTACAAATTCATGCCCAAGTACTTATCACTTCTTGGGTCGTAATTGCTATCTTATTAGGTTCAGTCATCATATCTGTTCGGAATCCACAAACCATTCCGACCGACGGTCAGAATTTCTTCGAATATGTCCTTGAATTTATTCGAGACTTGAGCAAAACCCAGATTGGAGAAGAATATGGCCCTTGGGTTCCCTTTATTGGAACTATGTTCCTATTTATTTTTGTTTCGAATTGGTCAGGTGCCCTTTTACCTTGGAAAATCATACAGTTACCTCATGGGGAGCTAGCCGCCCCCACAAATGATATAAATACTACTGTTGCTTTAGCTTTACTCACGTCAGTAGCATATTTTTATGCGGGTCTTACCAAAAAAGGATTGGGTTATTTCGGAAAATACATTCAACCAACTCCAATACTTTTACCAATTAACATCCTAGAAGATTTCACAAAACCTTTATCTCTTAGTTTTCGACTTTTCGGGAATATATTAGCTGATGAATTAGTAGTTGTTGTTCTTGTTTCTTTAGTACCTTTAGTAGTTCCTATACCTGTCATGTTTCTTGGATTATTTACAAGCGGTATTCAAGCTCTTATTTTTGCAACTTTAGCCGCGGCTTATATAGGGGAATCCATGGAGGGTCATCATTGATTAGTTTTCGAAATAGTCTTTATTTTTAAGCTTATCCCAATTGAGGCAATGCATAGTTCAAGATTGGTTCTTGGTTGAGGAACATAATAGATATAAATACATATATATATACGACTAGAGTTGTAGGAGGAAAGATAGACGATATTACGAAATGGCGGATGGGTTAGTGGGGGTCACCACTAGATATATGGAATGTTTATAAGGCCAGCCACAGCCCCTGTATATTTTTCGAAAAATTCTTCTAGAATCCGATTCAATATAAAAAGAAAATGCGGGCGGTTTACGTTATGAAAGAAACAAATGTATATGTGATATTAGATATATACTAGTTATATAGGGGTTATCTCTATCTATATTTCTATATTAATTTCATTATTTTTTTATTTTATTCGAAGTTTTAGTTACTTCGACTCAATAGATTTTTGTGATCAAATAAGTAATAATTCATTGGTTGATTGTATCATTAACCATTTTTTTTTGGTGCGAGGAACCTATCATCATGAATCCACTGATTTCTGCCGCTTCCGTTATTGCTGCTGGATTGGCCGTAGGGCTTGCTTCTATTGGACCTGGAGTGGGTCAAGGTACTGCTGCAGGCCAAGCCGTAGAAGGTATTGCGAGACAACCAGAAGCAGAAGGAAAAATACGAGGTACTTTATTACTTAGTCTAGCTTTTATGGAAGCTTTAACAATTTATGGACTGGTCGTGGCATTAGCGCTTTTATTTGCGAATCCTTTTGTTTAATTTAATCCTAGAATGAAAATGTAAAAAAGTACGTTACCTACTTTTTTCTTATTTTATTAACTCGTTGCCATTTGCTTCTGTGAATTATATCAATACTTTATTCCTAAAAAAAAAACGGGAAATTAAGAAAAAGAAATCGATAAAAAAAGGGCGAGTCAAGTGATACAAAAAGAACTCTGTTCTTTCTTAGTCCTATCTATAAGAGGAGAGCATATGAAAAATGTAACCGATTCTTTCGTTTCCTTAGGCCACTGGCCATCCGCCGGGAGTTTCAGGTTTAATACCGATATTTTAGCAACAAATCCAATAAATCTAAGTGTAGTGCTTGGTGTATTGATTTTTTTTGGAAAGGGAGTGTGTGCGAGTTGTATATTTCACGAATAGGTTGGATCTAACCGACTGCACTTTATTTATGTTATTCTATATTTTTATAGGATAAATAGGAAAAAAGTGCATAATCTCGACGAATTCCTTCTGAGTAAATTCATAAATCATATGTAAGAACCATAGCATTTCGTTATTCATTGGTAAGTTAACTTTGATTCTCTATCAACCAACCAATAATGTGAGACCATTAACATGGTTAAAGCTAAACTGTTTGAAGTCCGGGCACAACATGGTACTCTTTCTACCACTACGTTAATAACGAAATGGTTTAAAAAAGAATAGTTGATAATTTTTCCGATATAGAACACTCATATCGATAAAATGATTTGAACCATTTACTAGAATAAAGAAAGGGCGCCTTGCCCTTTATTATATTATCCAATGCCGAATCGGCAACCTATGTTATGTATAAAAAGGGGGAATTTTTGGATTTGAATAAAAAAGGAAATCAATTCAAATTTTCTATATTTTCAATGAAATAAAGAACAAATAAAGAAACAACTTTGCTGACAATTATAGATTTTTTGTCTGGTCGGAAGAGTCCTCCTAATATTCTGTTCTTGTATCGGTTTTGATATGTTTGAATATAAACAGAAATAGAGAGGATAGGCTCATTATATTAAAAAAATATACGGGAATGTCCATAAAATAAAAAATTGAGCGTGAGAGCCAAATGAATCGAAAGATTCATGTTTGGTTCGGGAAGAGATCATGGAAATTGTGAAATTAATGGTAAGATAATCTACTTTCATTAAACGATTTATTAGATAATCGAAAACAGAGGATTTTGAGTACTATTCGAAATTCGGAAGAATTACGTAGAGGGGCCATTGAACAGCTAGAAAGAGCCCGGTCTCGTTTACGGAAAGTAGAAATGGAAGCAGATGAGTATCGAATGAACGGATACTCTGAGATAGAACGAGAAAAAGCCAATTTGATTAATGCTACTTCTTCTAGTTTGGAACAATTAGAAAATTACAAAAATGAAACCCTTCATTTTGAACAACAAAGAGCAATTAATCAGGTCCGACAACAAGTTTTCCAACAAG